ATTCCCAATCATGGTCCTTGCGGATCATATCATCCGTATAGGATAAAAAAAGAAACTCCAGATATTTGCTATCTTTCTCTTTGAATGAGATCTCAATTCCAACTACGGTTTTATTAGATACCTTACAACTAGAATCCCTCTTTTTTCCGATCCGGTTCCTCCACCACCGCGAACCCCGGTTAGATTCAGGCATGATACACTTTTTATTTATTGGGAGAACCCAAGTACTCTCTTGCGAATCCATGAAACAACTCTCAGAAATCTTTTTCCCTTTTGGAAGATACAGGGGCGAAACAATCAACCTATTGATATTGCAAGACCAAAAAGATTCTTCCAATGTCTCATTTCTGGGTCCAATGGAATTCATAGGTATAGGAAGAAGCCCCATCAAATAGAGATTTTTTCTTTCGACAATCTTTCGATTGTTAATACGAGATATAAGGACCGCTACTACAAGCAGTATTATACCTTTGATCGTGAAATATCGATTGCTTCTTGAACCCTGTGAATCACGTGAAAGTAGGATACTCCAAATTCGGGGGTCAAAGAGTTTCATAAAACGTTCTTGGTGGAAAAGAATGTGAGTGAAAGATCCCACTGAATCGAATTTGGTCCATGAATCTAAGAAATAGTGAGAATTCTTGATCTCTCTCAATATCTCTCTCAATTCGAAGATCCAGGATTTGAATTGATGTCCTCTCATTGATTCCTCCTAAAGATTTCATTTCAATTGGAATTTGGTTATTTACGATGTACGATGATCCCTGTTAAGCATCCATGGCTGAATGGTTAAAGCGCCCAACTCATAATTGGCAAATTCGTAGGTTCAATTCCTGCTGGATGCACGCCAATGGGAACGTTCAATAAGTCTATTAGAATTGGCTCTGTATCAATGGAATCTCATCATCCATACATACCGAATTGGTATGGTATATTCATACCATAACATATGAACAGTAAGAACTAGAATTCTTATTGATACTGGAACTCATAGGGAAGAAAATGGATTTATGGATGGAATCAAATATGCAGTATTTACAGAAAAAAGTATTCGGTTATTGGGGAACAATCAATATACTTCTAATGTCGAATCAGGATCAACTAGGACAGAAATAAAGCATTGGGTCGAACTCTTCTTTGGCGTCAAGGTAATAGCTATAAATAGTCATCGAGTCCCGGGAAAGGGTAGAAGAATGGGACCTATTATGGGACATACAATGCATTACAAACGTATGATCATTACGCTTCAACCAGGTTATTCTATTCCACCTCTTATAGAGAAAAGAACTTAAAGCAAAATACTTAATAACATGGCGATACATTTATACAAAACTTCTACCCCGAGCACACGCAATGGAGCCATAGACAGTCAAGTAAAATCCAATCCACGAAATAATTTGATCCATGGACAGCGTCGTTGTAGTAAAGGTCGTAATGCCAGAGGAATCATTACCGCAGGGCATAGAGGGGGAGGTCATAAGCGTCTATACCGTAAAATAGATTTTCGACGGAATGATAAAGACATATCTGGTAGAATCGTAACCATAGAATACGACCCTAATCGAAATGCACACATTTGTCTCATACACTATGGGGATGGTGAGAAGAGATATATTTTACATCCCAGAGGGGCTATAATTGGAGATACCATTGTTTCTGGTACAGAAGTTCCTATATCAATGGGAAATGCCCTACCTTTGAGTGCGGTTTGAACTATTGATTTACGTAATTGGAAGTAACCAATTAGGTTTACGACGAAACCTAGAAATCGATCACTGATCCAATTTGAGTACCTCTACGGGAGAAACCTCAGCAGAAAACTGTTGAGTAACGGCAGCAAGTGATTGAGTTCAGTAGTTCCTCATAGAAAATTATTGACTCTAGAGATATGGTAATATGGAGAAGACAAAAAAAAAATTGTTTGAAGCACGCACAGAACCGGAGAGCGCCCCTTGTTTCAAAGATCAAAGAGAGGAGGCCGGGTTATTCACATTTAATTTGATGGTCAGAGGCGAATTAAAAGCTAAGCAGTGGTAATTATAAAGATCCCCCGGGGAAAAATAGAGATGTCTCCTACGTTACCCGTAATATGTGGAATGGAAGTATTGACGTAATTTCATAGAGTCATTCGGTCTGAATGCTACATGAGGAACATAAGCCAGATGACGGAACGGGGAGACCTAGGATGTAGAAGATCATAACATGAGTGATTCGGCAGATTTGGATTCCTATATATCCACTCATGTGATACTTCATCATACGATTCATATTAAGATCCATCTGTCTAGATATCATCATATACATCTAGAAAGCCGTATGCTTTGGAAGAAGCTTGTACAGTTTGGGAAGGGGTTTTTATTGATAAAAAAGAAGAATCTACTTCAACCGATATGCCCTTAGGCACGGCCATACATAACATAGAAATCACACTTGGAAAGGGTGGACAATTAGCTAGAGCGGCAGGTGCTGTAGCGAAACTGATTGCAAAAGAGGGTAAATCGGCCACATTAAGATTACCATCTGGGGAGGTCCGTTTGATATCCAAAAACTGCTTAGCAACAGTCGGACAAGTGGGTAATGTTGGGGTGACCCAAAAAAGTTTGGGTAGAGCCGGATCTAAGCGTTGGCTAGGTAAGCGTCCTGTAGTAAGAGGAGTAGTTATGAACCCTGTAGACCATCCCCATGGGGGCGGTGAAGGGAGAGCTCCGATTGGTAGAAAAAAACCCACAACTCCTTGGGGTTATCCTGCGCTTGGAAGAAGAAGTAGGAAAAGGAAAAAATATAGTGATAGTTTTATTCTTCGTCGCCGTAAATAAATAAGAATATAGAAAACGGAATTTTTAGAATTTGAAATAATGTGATGGGCGAACGACGGGAATTGAACCCGCGCGTGGTGGATTCACAATCCACTGCCTTGATCCACTTGGCTACATCCGCCCCTTATCTAGCTAAAGGATTTTAGCTTTTTTCTTTTTCCATTCATCATTATTGTATTTATTCTTACCTTCATACTTAGATCGATATATTGGGCATAGAATGCCAATTTTAAAAATGTAATGTAATAAAGGAGTAATCCCCTGTGACACGTTCAATAAAAAAAAATCCTTTTGTAGCTAATCATTTATCGGCAAAAATTGAAAAACTAAACATAAGGGAGGAGAAAGAAATAATAGTAACTTGGTCTAGGGCATCTACTATTATACCCACAATGATTGGACATACAATTGCTATTCATAATGGAAAAGGGCATTTACCTATTTATATAACAGATCGTATGGTGGGTCATAAATTGGGAGAATTTGTGCCTACTCTAACTTTCGCAAGACATGCAAAAATCGATAACAAATCTCGTCGTTAATTTTTTTTTTTTTTTTATTTAATTAAAATTTATAAAAAATAATTAATTAAGACTAAGATTTTAATTAAAATAAAAATATTATATTTTTATTTTATAAGTAAAATTAGGCAGTTTTTATTCATTTAGTGGGGATAACCTTATGATAAATAGAAAGAACTCGCGTTGGAGTACAGAAATTAAAGCTTTAGCTCAACATAAACATATATGTATGTCGGTTTTCAAAGCACGAAGAGTAATTGATCAGATTCGTGAGCGCTCCTATGAAGAAGCACTTATGATATTAGAACTTATGCCTTATCGAGCATCTTATCCCATTTTGAAATTAGTTTTTTCCGCGGCAGCAAATGCTAGTAATAACATGGGCTTAAACAAAGCTAATTTATTTATTAGTAAAGCTGAAGTTAACGCAGGTACTATTGTGAAAAAATTAAGACCCCGGGCTCGAGGACGTAGTTATCCGATAAAAAGACCCACTTGTCATATAACAATTATATTGAGGGATAAAACTAAATTAGTTAAAGATGAATCTTAACTTTCGATTCATCTTTACGAAAAATATATATGGTAAAGATAATCTAATAGAAAAATATGGGACAAAAAATAAATCCACTTGGTTTCAGACTTGGTACAACCCAAAGTCATCATTCCTTTTGGTTCGCACAACCACAAAATTATTCCGCGGGTATACAGGAAGATGAAAAAATACGGAATTGTATCAAGGATTATGTACAAAAAAATAAGCGAACGTCCTCAGGTTTCGAAGGAATAGCACGTATACAAATAAAAAAAAGAATCGATTTGATCCAAGTCATAATCCATATTGGATTCCCTAATTTATTAATAGAGGGCCGAACACGAGGAATCGAAGAATTACAGGTAAATGTACAAAAGGAGTTTTATTCTGTGAACCGTAGACTCAACATTGCTATAACAAGAGTTGAAAAACCTTATGGACAACCTAATATTCTTGCGGAATATATAGCTTTACAATTAAAAAATAGAGTTTCATTTCGAAAAGCAATGAAAAAAGCTATTGAATTAACTGAACAAACGGATACAAAAGGAATTCAAGTACAAATTGCCGGGCGTATCGACGGAAAAGAAATTGCACGCGTCGAATGGATCAGAGAGGGTAGGGTTCCTCTACAAACAATTCGTGCTAAAATTGATCATTGTTCCTATACAACTCGAACTATCTATGGAGTATTAGGCATAAAAATTTGGATATTTGTAGACGAGAAATAATGGACCTAAAAAAAAAAAAAAATAAAAAAATGACAAATTTGCTTTTTTATTCCATTAAATAAAACAAAACTGAGCAATTCAAATTCTATAAGGTTGAATAAAAATTAGATTGATTATTTAAGAGAATTGCTATGCTTAGTGTGTGACTCGTTAGTTTTTTTGTTAGTTTATAGTATAGTTGGAATTCAAAAAATTTGACCGACCCTCACTATGAGCTTACTAACTATATAAACTAATAACCAACTTATGGCTTCGTTTCGTATTGTCGAGATTCCAAGAAACAGTCACTATATGACTAGATCGATCATATAGTTGTAGCAACTGAAATTTTTTCATAAAAATTTTAAATCTTATTATAGGTTGCGAAACAAAAATAAAGGGATGTGGATAAATGGAAGTGATGATAGAAAGAAAGAACAAAAGTATCAATGATATATGATTCCAATATGTATGGTTTATGAATTATCTCACAAAAGGCAATGTGATAAAGCATCAATACTGATATAATATCAATAATTAAAGATAACGAGCCTCGGGTTAATATAAACTAAGAAAATTAACTCAGAAACGAATTTTGTTGGGGTTCCATTGCGAAGTTCGGGCCTAACCATTAACGAAGAGGCTATGGGAACGACAGAACCCATGATTGCATAGGATTTCATGAAAACAAACGAATCCTAATGATTCATTGGGTGGGATGGCGGAACGAACCAAGAACAAATTGATTTATTCTAAAAGTAACAAGGTCTTGACCCTACGAATGTAGCACGAAAGAGTCAATATTCGCCCGCGAAACCCTTAGTTTTTAGTTATTGAATTACATACAATCTACATTTTGTTTTAGCGCGATTCGATACAAAATAAATAATGTTGATCTGGTATAGAAAGCTTACTCTTAACTATATAACATAACAATACTAAACTATCCTAGAATAACAAAATCAAATGATATAACAAAACAAAATAACATAATAAATCCCATTACATTACTAAGTGTATTGTGTATCATTTAATAATATTAAATATATGTGTAAATATTAAATATATGTGTATCCGTAGTAATATTAATGAATCATTTCATTCGCGAGGAGCCGGATGAAAAGAAACTCTCATGTCCGGTTCTGCAGTAGAGATGGAATTTAATTAAGAAAGAACCATCAACTATAACCCCAAAAGAACAAAATTTCGTAAACAACATAGAGGAAGAATGAAAGGAATATCTTGTCGAGGCAATCGTATTTGTTTCGGCGGATACGCTCTTCAAGCACTTGAACCCGCTTGGATCACGGCTAGACAGATGGAAGCAGGACGAAGAGCAATGACACGATATGCGCGTCGTGGCGGAAAAATATGGGTACGTATATTTCCCGACAAACCTGTTACAGTAAGACCCGCAGAAACACGTATGGGTTCGGGGAAGGGGGCCCCCGAATATTGGGTATCCGTTGTTAAACCGGGTCGAATACTTTATGAAATGGGCGGAGTATCAGAAACTGTAGCCAGAGCAGCTATTAAAATAGCTGCGCGCAAGATGCCTATACGAACTCAATTCGTTATTGAGGGATAGGGATGCAGAAATTAAAAGATAAGGTGATGATGAAAAATAGAAGTTTATTTTTTTATAGACAGACAATATTTCTTTTTATTTCTTTTTTATCCTTTGCAGTAAAATAACAGATTAAAATAAAAATGATATGATTCAACCTCAGACCCTTTTGAATGTAGCGGATAATAGTGGAGCTCGAAAATTAATGTGTATTCGAGTCCTAGGAGCTGGTAACCAACGATATGCTCATATTGGTGACGTTGTTGTTGCCGTAATCAAAGAAGCAGTACCAAATATGCCTCTAGAAAGATCAGAAGTTATTAGGGCTGTAATTGTGCGTACATGTAAAGAACTCAAACGTGACAACGGCATGATAATACGATATGATGACAATGCCGCAGTTGTTATTGATCAAGAAGGAAATCCAAAAGGAACTAGAGTTTTTGGTGCGATCGCTCGGGAATTGAGACAGTTGAATTTTACTAAAATAGTTTCATTAGCTCCCGAGGTATTATAAATACTAGTAGTATATTAAATAAACTATGATATAGCGGGGTATCTGGAATGGGTCAAGTCAATTAGTAGATTGTGTATCACGCATATACTTTAATAATTAATTTAATTAATATAAATAAATTGAATTATTTTTTATTAAAATAATAAATAAACATGTTGATTATATAAAAATTAGGGGGTACCAATAATTATAGTTCGCCATGGGTAAGGATACTATTGCCGATATAATAACTTCTATAAGAAATGCTGACATGGATAAAAAAAGAACGGTTCGAATAGCATCTACTAATATTACCGAAAACATTGTAAAAATACTTCTACGAGAGGGTTTTATCGAAAACGTTCGTAAACATCAGGAAAGTAACAAATTTTTGTTGGTTTTAACCCTACGACATAGACGGAATCGAAAGGGAATATATAGAACTATTTTAAAACGTATCAGCCGACCCGGTCTACGAATCTATTCCAACTATCAACAAATTCCTAAGATTTTAGGTGGAATGGGAATTGTAATTCTTTCGACTTCTCGAGGTATAATGACAGATCGAGAAGCTCGACTAGAAAAAATCGGGGGAGAAATTTTGTGTTATATATGGTGATCTTACACTCCTTCCTCCTGTTATCTTAATTTTATCTCTAACTTCCCTTTTGGAAAAAGAGAGTAAAAATAAATTATATAACCCTTTCTCCATATAGTTGATACTTCAAGAGGCTTACCTCGAATAAAAGACTAAAATTAATTAATGAAGGTTTAATTACTGAGAATCGCTTCCCAACGGTATGTTCCGGGTCCTTTTAGATAATGAAGATCTAATTCTAGGTTATGTTTTAGGGAGGATACGGCACAGTTTTATATAGATACTACCATGAGATAGAGTCAAAATTGAAATAAGTGGTTATGATTCAACCAGGGGACGTAGAATTTATAGAATTCACAAATTCGAATTATTAGGTGATTTTTTAAACATTCCTTTCATAGGGATACAATTTGAAGTTAAAAAAATCAAGAAACTTATTTTTCAAGGAGTAGATTCAGAATTAAGGTAAGGAATGAGAAATATGAAAATAAGGGCTTCTGTTCGTAAAATTTGTGAAAAATGTCGACTTATCCGTAGGCGTGGACGGATTATAGTGATTTGTTCCAATCCGAGACATAAACAGAGACAAGGGTAATCTTTCTAAACTAAATAAAGAATCTTCTAAAAGAAAAAGAAGGACCCGTGTAAAAGAATCTGTTTTAACATGAAATGGATATCTCCGTATCTTTCCGTATATTTCTGACTCATATTTATGAGATGATAAAATATGACAAAACCTATACCAAGAATTGGTTCGCGTAAGAATAGGCGTATTGGTTCACGCAAGAATGGACGTAGAATACCAAAAGGTGTTATTCATGTTCAAGCAAGTTTCAACAATACCATTGTAACTGTTACAGATGTACGAGGACGAGTAGTTTCTTGGGCCTCCGCGGGTACTTCTGGATTCAAAGGCACAAAACGAGGTACACCCTATGCTGCTCAAGCGGCGGCTATAAATGCTATTCGTACGGTGGTTGATCAGGGCATGCAACGAGCAGAAGTTATGATAAAAGGCCCCGGTCTCGGAAGAGATGCAGCATTACGAGCCATCCGTAGAAGTGGTCTACTCTTAAGTTTCGTGCGCGATGTAACACCTATGCCACATAATGGATGTCGACCCCCTAAAAAAAGACGTGTATAGAAATAAGAATTAAATGGATTTCAAGAGAAATAAATGATTCAATGATCTGATTAAATAACAATATTTAGTATGGTTCGAGAGGAAGTAGGAGGGTCCACTCGAACATTACAGTGGAAATGTGTTGAATCAAAAATAGATAGTAAGCGTCTTTATTATGGTCGTTTCATTCTGTCCCCGCTTATGAAAGGTCAAGCCGATACCATAGGTATTGCCATGCGAAGGGCTTTACTTGGAGAAATAGAAGGAACATGTATCACACGCGCAAAATCTGAGAAGGTACCACATGAATATTCTACAATAGTAGGTATTAAAGAATCAGTCCACGAAATATTAATAAATTTGAAAGAAATTGTATTGAGAAGTACTCTATATGGAGTTAGAGACGCATCTATTTGCGTCAGAGGTCCTAGATACGTAACCGCTCAAGATATCATCTCACCACCTTCTGTGGAAATAGTGGACACGACACAGCATATAGCTAACCTGACGGAACCAATTGATTTGTGTATTGAATTACAAATCAATAGGGATCGCGGATATCGTATGAAACCCACAAATAACTCTCAAGATGGAAGTTACCCTATAGATGCCATATTCATGCCTATTCGAAATGCAAATCATAGTATTCATTCTTATGGGGATGGAAATGAAAAACAAGAGATACTTTTTCTAGAAATATGGACAAACGGGAGTTTAACTCCTAAGGAAGCACTTTATGAAGCTTCTCGTAATTTGATTGATTTATTTATTCCTTTTCTACATGCGGAGGAAGAGGGCATTAATTTCACGGAAAATAAAAACAGGTTTACTCTATCCCCTTTTACCTTTCAAGATAGATTAACTAATTTAAAGAAAAACAAAAAAATAATTCCATTGAAATTTATTTTTATTGACCAGTTAGAATTGCCTTCCAGGACCTATAATTGTCTCAAAAGATCCAATATACATACATTATTGGATCTTTTGAGTAATAGTAATAGTCAAGAAGACCTTATGAGAATTGAATATTTTCGCATAGAAGATGTAAAACAGATATTGGACACCCTACCAGAAGCATTTCACAATTGATTTACCTAATAAAAAATTTTCATTTTAAATCCATTCTATAATATATATATAAATGATATATATATTATAGAATGGATTTAGTTTTTAATCTTCAGCACGATCCGTACTCAGCTCAAAATGGAATATAATCAAATTAATGTATCTAAAGTCTTGTTTCAAAGTAAATCTTCCTTAGATACTTAATACTTATGTACGGTATTTCAAAGTTTAATTTATTTGAATTTGAAAAAGACCTAAAGTGAGGGATTTATCAATAGGTAATGTTGCTCCAATACCTAACCAAAGAGCTACTGCGGTACCGATAAAAAAGACTGTTGTAGCTACTGGACGACGAAATGGATTTTGGAATTTATTAACATTCTCCAAAAAGGGTACTGTCAATAATCCTATTGGTACTGAAACCATTAAAAGAACACCCAATAACTTATTGGGTACTGTACGGAGTATTTGAAATACGGGAAAGAAATACCATTCAGGTAATATTTCCAAAGGAGTCGCAAATGGATCCGCCGGTTCACCAATCATTGACGGTTCTAGAACCGCTAAGCCCACGTTACACGCAATAGTACCTAGAATTACTACCGGAAAAATATATAAAAGATCATTGGGCCATGCGGGTTCTCCATAATAATTATGCCCCATCCCTTTAGCCAATTTAGCTCTTAATACAGGATCATTCAAATCAGGTTTTTTTGTTATTGGGATAGGTGAATTCTTAATTCTTATGGATCCATCCCCCGAAGGAACCGGACATGATAATTTTTAATCATCCGGCTCGAGCAAAAATAAAAGGAATAATAGAAATAGATCCGTATCAAATCTCTATTTGATACATATCCGTGCTATATATTAATATATAATAACTCGATGTAAGATAAGAAATGCCCGATTCAATTTTCCGAAGTTGCAATTATTTATTGCAAAGAATTAAGTTCTTACAGATAAATGCTCAATATCCAAGTAGGCTTACAAATTTGATCATGATCAAGTGCTTTTTGGATTGTCTCATGTCTTTTGATTGTTATTTATCCCCGCAACATTTCGATTTTATTACATACAAACAAAGTATTTACTTGTTACTAATAAAGTCTAGCCTCTGTTCTTCCTTAGATCCCTTATTTCACTCCGATAGCATCATTGATCTGGATCAATGCATAGGAAATGAATGCATTTCTATACTATAAATAAAATTAAAATTAAGTAAGTGGAATAGATACAACATTAGGTCGTGCCACATTGTTTATTCTATGCTTCTATTCTATGGGATCTTGCGGAGCCTACTCATACATGACATGATTCGGGTATGATCATAGAAAAAATTCTCCTCAAGTGAACCGGCATATCCCTGCTATGTAGGGGGACTTACGTGGTGGTTGGATGCGGAGACACATTTTATTTGGTTGTAAATTCCAACGTGGCAGATCAAATCATATATCTGCATGGCCCAATCAATAGTTCAAGTCACACACTCCCATAATCCATCTTCTCTTCAGAGAATCTACTTCAACTATTGGTATCAAATAAGAAATACAATACTTCAGAGTTGAAGAGAGGTATCCAACCAAATAACATGTCTTATTTTTTCAATAATCCATATTTGTAGCAATGAAATACAAGACTATTTTTTCTTCCTCCCCGAAATTATATATAATCAATTACAAATATATATGATATATTTTCTTTATAAAGGACCTGAAATACCTTGCTTACGTATCATTAGGAAGTGCATTAACATAAATACGGCAGTAAGAAGAGGCAATACAAAAGTGTGTAAACTATAAAAACGGGTCAAAGTGGATTGGCCCACACTAGCACTTCCGCGTAATAGCTCTACCAAAGGTAATCCTATTATGGGAATCGCTTCAGGTACGCCTGTCACAATTTTTACTGCCCAATAACCAATTTGGTCCCGAGGTAAAGAATAACCAGTTACACCAAAAGACGCAGTCAATACGGCCAGAATAACACCTGTAACCCAAGTTAATTCGCGAGGTTTTTTAAATCCCCCTGTGAGATACACACGAAATACGTGCAAGATCATCATTAGAACCATCATACTTGCTGACCATCGATGAACTGATCGGATTAACCAACCAAAGTTAGCCTCAGTCATTATGTATTGAACAGAGTAAAAAGCCTCTGTAACGGTTGGACGATAGTAAAAAGTCATAGCAAAACCTGTGGCTACTTGTACTAAAAAACAAGTAAGTGTAATCCCCCCTAGACAATAAAATATGTTGACATGAGGAGGAACATATTTACTAGTTATATCATCTGCAATCGCCTGAATCTCGAGACGTTCTTCGAACCAATCATATACTTTATTGGGATAGGTAACCAAAAAATAGACCCCCCCGGAGAACCGTATATGAGAATTTAACCTCGTACGGCTCAAGCAGAAACAACACAAATCAAATAAGGATTTTAACGAATATGTAATAGAAAGTTCAAATTCAAATTAGCCACTTGATTCAATTTGCCCCAAAAATACCAAATAACAAAAATCCGGAATCTCTTCTTTGTGATGATAATGCCAAAAATATCAAGTTGGCTCCCTCGTTCGTCTTTTTCTTTATGTAAATTGTTAAAATAAAGGCCTCTTGAATCTTCTCTTTCCTATTATTTTTTATTTGTTCTTTATTTGTGTAATAATACAGATTAACTCTTGTTTTACTAGTTATTGATAGGAATTCCCTTGTTGAGACCCTGTCAATCAATTGACACCTCAGATTCATACTAGAACCACGATGATTTAATAAAGCCCACGCTAAACGCAAAGGTTCTGTGAGTAAGAACCATTTGATCATCACTTATCCAATTTCAATGACTGGATGTTATTAATAATTCAAAAAATAGAAAGAAATGGGTGTCCGTTGACCAAATTCAGTCTGAAGGAAGAAAAAGCGTTTAATTTATAAAATACCTAATTTGCATTTTTTTTTTTTTTTGAGTCCGGTCGCGAGGTCTGACTGAATAGTAAGTATGAATCATAGTTCAAATATTTCTTTTCTTGATCTATTCTACAATATTCATATTCCGTGCTCCAGATACTAGAATAAATATCCGACGAGGTAGAATCATCTTGATAGAGATGACAGACTATTCTCTGTATTATCAATCGGATCAATTATAACAAGTCACACACTCATATTCCGGAAATACCGAAACAAAAAAATTCCACGGTCGAACTACCAGAATGAGAAATCTGAGTTTTAAGTGCGTTTTTATTTTTTTATTGAAAAACTAGAACTAGGACTTTATAGTCCTTAGGAACCTAATTCATTGAAATTCCATCCAGTAAAACGGATGAATTATAAATTTCCAAAATGATAGATAGAAATATCGCAAACAGAGCCATTGCGACCCCCATAAGTGGTGTAGTCCCCCAGCCCGGAGCTACTTTACCATATTCCGAATTCAATGGTTTCAATAAACTTCCTATATTAGTTTGTCTTGGCCTAGATTTAGAACTATCCTCAACGGTTTGTGTAGCCATAAATCTTATTTAATGATTGGTTAAGATCTGTTGACTTTGTATACCATTTGGTTGTAGTTGTAAATAAACGATCTTATCGTAGATCCATTGTGATCCTTAAAATTATCTAGAAATGGAAACAGCAACCCTAATCGCCATCTTCATATCTGGTTTACTTGTAAGCTTTACTGGGTACGCCTTATATACCGCTTTTGGGCAACCCTCTCAACAATTAAGAGATCCATTCGAAGAACACGGGGACTAATTGAAGTAATGAGCCTACCAATGGTGGGCTCGTTACTTCAAATTAAGATGATCAAAAATCATTTTTTAGTCGGAACCTTAGGTGGTTCTCGAAAAAAGATAGCGAAAAAAATTATCCCTAAAGTCGAGACTAAGAGAAATGTATAAACCAATGTTTCCATAGATTTGATCATGGTTTACAATTATAGCTTCCACACCTATTCATTTTGGATCATTTACTATAGTAAAGAAAGGGAAAGAATTAAAGATGGCGATTCAATCAAGTCACGATTTTTCTGGTACCTTATGTCATTAAAATGTCATCAAATAAAAAAAGTGGAGACGAAAGATACCAGAGTAATATTCTATCAGACTACTTGTCTTCTTGTAGTTGGATCTCCAAGCTTTTGGAATGCTCCAAATTCTACTTGAGAATCCAAATCTGGATCAATACCAGCAAAAACATCTCTGAACAAGGTTCTAGCGCCATGCCAAATGTGTCCGAAAAAGAAGAGCAAAGCAAATGTGGCATGCCCAAAAGTGAACCAACCCCTTGGACTGCTCCGAAAAACACCATCGGATTTCAAAGTAGCTCGGTCTAATTCAAAAATTTCACCTAATTGGGCGCGTCTAGCATATTTTTTCACAGTAGCAGGATCACTATAACTGACTCCATTGAGTTCGCCACCATAGAACTCGACAGTTACACCTACTTGTTCGACACTATACTTGGATTCTGCCCTTCTAAAAGGAACATCGGCTCTCACAATTCCGTCTCCGTCTACCAAAACTATGGGGAATGTTTCAAAAAAAGTGGGCATACGACGTACAAAAAGCTCGCGGCCTTCTTTATCTCTAAAGATGGGGTGTCCTAACCATCCAACAGCTATTCCATCCCCGCTATCCATTGAGCCGGCTCTGAATAATCCCCCTTTTGCCGGATTATTACCAATGTAATCATAAAAAGCTAATTTTTCGGGGATTTTAGACCAAGCTTCCGAAAAACTCAGATTTTCAGCTAGTCCTGTGCCAACTCTTCGATATATTTCTTGCTGGAAGTATCCCTGATCCCACTGATAACGAGTGGGGCCAAATAATTCGATTGGGGTAGTTGCTGAACCATACCACATAGTTCCAGCAACAACGAAAGCAGCGAAAAAAACAGCAGCGATACTGCTGGAAAGTACAGTTTCAATATTGCCCATACGTAATCCTTTGTATAGACGTTGAGGCGGACGGACACTAAGATGAAATAAACCCGCTAATATGCCCAATGTACCCGCTGCAATATGATGAGAGGCTATTCCTCCCGAAACAAAAGGATCAAAACCTTCTGCGCCCCACGCTGGATTTACAGATTGTACTTTTCCAGTTAGCCCATAAGGATCGGACACCCATATTCCAGGACCATACAAGCCTGTTACATGAAATGCGCCAAAGCCAAAGCAAGCCAACCCTGAGAGAAATAAATGAATTCCAAAGATCTTAGGCAAATCCAAAGAAGGTTTTCCGGTACGTTCATCAGAGAATATTTCTAGATCCCAATACACCCAATGCCAGATAGCTGCCAAGAAGCACAAGCCAGAAAACACAATATGTGCCCCTGCCACACCTTCGTAACTCCAAATACCCGGATTCGGTATAGTTCCTCCTGAAATACTCCACCCACCCCATGAATTGGTTATTCCTAAACGAGTCATAAAGGGTATAACGAACATACCCTGTCTCCACATTGGATCAAGAACCGGGTCAGAAGGATCAAAAACTGCTAATTCGTATAGAGCCATCGAGCCGGCCCAACCAGAAACTAGAGCTGTATGCATTATATGGACAGAAAGCAACCGACCGGGATCATTCAATACGACAGTATGAACACGATACCAAGGTAAACCCATGGAAATACCCCTTTTTTATCAAATATCAAAGAAAAATGGACACTATGTAACTTTATCGCATTGGAAAAGACTATACTATGTTATGTACCTAACCTTTTCAGTAGATTTTGTATGAGAAAGGGTTAAAATTTATTTCGTTCCATTGAAAATAACGGAACAATTTTGTTCGTAAGAACAAAGAGAAGCAGATCTATTCTATACTCGATAAGTACCAATACGCAATGGGGGTTGGGCCCCCTTTTTTTTTTTTTAGAATAAATGCGTAGATACTTGTTTATCATTCAAATGATCGACCCGCTCGTGAAAATTCTTTATTCATTCTGTCTTCTTCCGGAAATATTCACCCAATCCATGTATCCAATTTATGTTTAAATTATGTTTAAAATAGAAAAAACAGAAAAAAATGAAGACAATAAATTCATTGGTACGTTTCCATATTAAAGTGAAGTATAGTACTTAGCTTTTTTCTTTAATTTAATGCCCGTTGGTGTTCCAAAAGTACCTTTTCGGAATCCTGGAGAGGAAGACGCAGTTTGGGTTGACGTATAGTGCGGCTTGTCAGATATATTTAGGTCATATGGGGTTTACCCGTTGTCTCCACCGATCGGGATATCCTCCGTTTCGCCCAAGAAATATTGATTGAACCATCAATTATTCGGAGCGTGAAGTGCAATTAGATCAATTTATATTGGGGATCATCAATATTATTAAGAATTTATGGTTAACTTGTAACGATAAAATAAAGTATCCAGGCTCCGTTCAGAAAATATAAAATTGGTAATATATATGATTACTATTTGTATCATAAACATTCTTTATTTAATTTATTTATATTTAATTTATGCTTTCTATATATTATTTAGGAGTGATCTCAAATTGATCATTCAATGGCATGGAATAATAAGATGAATACATGGAATAATTTGAGGGAAAGCATGATGAAATGAAACATAAAAAAAAAAGAAGCGGTACTGAGATAATTTGCCCTATATGTGCAAATAGAATTTGGACAAATCTTTACCCGGAGTAGAACACGAACCTAAAAGAATTGAAAGGGCCCATTCAAGAACAAGAAAATGACATCGTGATTTGAATTTCGATGAAATAATACATTAATGAGAGGTTAGTTTAATAAGTTCAATAATTTTTTTGATAAGGAAAAGAAAGGGAACCAAAATTCATTTTTTTGAAAAATCGAAGAAAAGCCCTTCTTTTGAAAAAGAAAAACCGGTTACAAAAAATAAATAAAGACTAGAATTGATACATTGATTGATTTTTTTTTTCGCAATTTTTTGAACCGTATGCATCCAAAGGTGCACGTATGGTTCCTAAGGGATACAATTTTGTCCTAATCAACCGACTTCATCGAGAAAGATTACTTTTTTTAGGCCAAGAAGTTGATAGCGAGATCTCCAATCAACTTGTGGGTCTCATGGTATATCTCAGTATAGAAGATAATACTAGGGATTTTTATTTGTTTATAAACTCTCCCGGCGGATGGGTAATACCAGGAATAGCCATTTATGATACTATGCAATTTGTGCCACCCGATGTACATACAATATGCATGGGATTAGCTGCTTCAATGGGGTCTTTCATTCTGGTTGGAGGAGAAATTACCAAACGTCTAGCATTCCCTCACGCTTGGCGCCAATGAGTAAAAAAAAAAAAAAGACTATGCCTTCGCCATATCGAATATAAATAATCGAATTAGGAAAAATTAAGTAATAATAGCATGGCACTTTGAGTTCGATATGAACAAACCATTATTGTTTTTTATAACATGAGATTTTGTATCGAGATAGTAGTATGAAATAACCTTATATTTGCGATTTTATCTTATGTGTCGGGAGGACATTTTAGCGTCACAAATCATTTTTTCCTTATTTGATCATATCAGAAAGACACTTTGGGATTGCCAAATCACAAACTAGATAAATATATAAATATCTAATATAAAGCAACAGAACCATCATAGTATTTTTTTACTCTTATGATAAAGAAGGATGGCAAATGGATTATTCAACGATCTGGCTGGATCGGATAGATTCTATTTCTTCCCCTCTTCTCTGGAGGAGGGGGTTAGTAAATTCCATTGCAGAGCCGTATGCAATGCACAAAAGGTGCCTGTACGGTTGTTCAATTCTATTTTTTTCTTCTTTTTTTATCCCTTTAATTTAAATCCCATCATGCGAGATAGAAGAACCATTCATGATGTTATCTCAATATCATCAGGGTTATGATTCACCAACCTGCTAGTTCTTTTTATGAGGCACAGGCAGGAGAATTTATCCTGGAAGCGGAAGAACTCCTGAAACTTCGCGAAAACCTCACAAAAGTTTATGTACAAAGAACAGGCAACCCTTTGTGGGTTATATCTGAAGACATGGAAAGAGATGTTTTTATGTCGGCAACAGAAGCCCAAGCCCATGGCATTGTTGATCTTGTAGCGGTTGAAAATGAAAATACTTCGGATTTCGTATAAATCCATGATTCCGTTTTATTTTTAACCATAATTCGAATTTTACACGATTTGATATCTTATATTGAATCGAAATAATTAATAATCATAAATCAGGTTAAGATCGATCTAAACCAACCCATTCTATAATATAATTTTATATATCCGACATGCCAACTATTAAACAACTTATTAGAAACACAAGACAGCCAATAAAAAATGTCACGAAATCCCCCGCTCTTCGAGGATGTCCTCAGCGTCGAGGAACATGTACTAGGGTGTATGTGCGACTCGTTCAGATCATGAGCTCGAGCAAATGAGACAATTTTTCCAGTATCAATGATTAATACCAATGAATAGATAGAGTAAAAGAACGCCATTTACTATCTAAAATGGGTATATATTATATACCCTTATTGTTTCTTGTATATTGTGTATGGAATTTATGGTTTTCATTGGTGCAAATCCAACCACCTCAATTTGAGATGAGAAGCAATTCTCCATTGGTAGCAAATGGTTATCCATTAAGCGGAGGAAATGGTATTATAAGGATAAGAAGCAAAACAAAAAGGTTATGCCCATATTCTTGAAAGAACGGACTAACAGGGTCAGCTACCTAGCCAACTTTCATAATTAAATGCCGTCACTGTATGGATAGCTCTTATTGTGAAAAGGCCTATTACTGTATAATTAATGGGTAGAGCCAAAGAATGTTAACTATACAAGTTAACAATACCATTTGATTAAATGAGAGATGAGGCTCCGGCGCATAGAGAGGACCTCACCGTTTAAGAAGTAACCATAGAAACGAAGGAACCCACTATTTTTTTGTATAGTATTTGGTAGAATTTCTTAGTTCCAGGTGAACCAAATGTCTGGCCTGGAAAGAATAAAAAAAATAGTGGTTGGGAAGGTCATAGTAGCAAAAGCCATTGGAATTTATATTTTATATATCGGAATAATCCGTTTTGTTATTAACCGACCGGGGGGACAAATAATGACTGAAAGAAGAGAATTCAATTAGTTATTCATTAAAGTTTAATTTGATTCAATGACCAGAGTTAAACGAGGGTATACAGCTCGGAGACGTCGAAAAAAAATTCGTGTATTTGCATCAACCTTTAGAGGGGCTCATTCAAGACTTACGCGAACAATTACTCAACATAAAATGAGAGCTTTGGTTTCCTCTCATCGAGATAGGGGCAGGCAAAAGAGAAATTTTCGTCGTTTGTGGATCACTCGGATAAATGCAGTAACTCGCGAGAATAAAGTATTCCATAGTTATAGTCGATTAATACACAATCTGTACAAGGGGCAATTGCTTCTTAATCGTAAAATACTTGCGCAAATAGCTATATCAAATAAGAATTGTCTTTACATGATTTCCAATAAGATCATAAAATAAAGGAAATTATAAAGTAATAGACAGGAATGATTGAACAAGAATTCCCCGGAGAATGAACTCCGGGAAGATAGAATAAACTAAATTGAGATAAAATTAAGATAAGAAAAGTAGTAGGAATGAACGAACATGCTTCAATAAAAAAAATTGCTTATCCCCCTTTTTTTGTTTCTTATAAGACAAGAATTAAACCTGGATTATGGGTCTTTTCGAGCAAAACATCCAATCCATTTGAGCTTGACTTCCAATTGGAGTTTTGAGTCAATTGAGGAATATGCCTATTTATTTCTGGCTCTAGGACCTGCAGTTCTAGGGATCGACTCGGTTCTCTCAAATTGTTTCTCATTATTAAGAAAAGGTAACGAAGATAAAATACGAGCTTGTTTTATAGCAATAGTAATTAATCGTTGTTGTTTCAAGGTCAATTTATTTACCCGTCTAGATAATATTTTTCCTTGTTCACTAATAAATCGACTAATTAAACTCATGTTTCTATAATCAATTCGATCCCCCGAGACAATTGGGGGCAAACGCCGACGAAAAGAGAGCTTGGATTTACGAAAAGGTTGCTTAGATTTATCCATGGTTTATTCCTTATTTCTAAAATTCTATTTATTTATATAATTTATAATTATAATATAATTTGTATTATATTATGATTATGTTATATGTTCTTCCTCTTTCTGCTCTTTGAGTTGGAATGGAAAGATTGCACATATGTTCCGTTCGATCTATTTCTTTATTTCCCCATGAATCGTATGCCTGTGACAATAACGACAAAATTTTCTCAATTCTAATCGACTGGGTGTATTGTGTCGATTCTTTTGAGTAATATATCTAGAAATACCCGGCGATTCTTTATTGACACCATTTCGGGCACAACAACAAGTACATTCCAAAATAACTATGACCCTTACATCTTTACCCTTGGCCATGAACCCCCTTTGGATCGACTTAACTTTTCTATTTTCGATCTGAAAATAAAAAGAACAAAAAATTAATAGAAGTTACTAATTTGAAATTAATTTTCTAAAGATTTCATTGTAATTAATATTAATTAATTGAAATTAAATAGATTGAAGATATATATTTTTTTATTTAATTTTATTTAAATATCAATTATATATTATAAAATTATATATAATTTTAAGTAATACAATTTTTTTCTAACTATCAATTATTCCTATACTAATACCACTATTTCAGTTATGTATCTTCTTTACTGTGTTATGATTTCGCGGAGCCTCTCCTAGACTGGACCCGCATTTCTATTTATGTTTTTCTAAATAGAATTTTATTAGATCAACTTTATTGCTTGGGTTTAATACATTTTTTTTTTTAATCACGTCACATAGAATTAAATCTCTAATTTTTTGATTTTTTGCATATCAATAACTAGAATCAAAAAAAAGGAAATGACAAGGCGTCTGGGAATAAACGATTAATCTCTATCAATAGACCCGCTAAAGACCCAAACCATAGAGTACTTAGCACAGGTGCCGCGGAGAGATATGTTTTTATATCTCGCATTGAAAATCCTCCTTTTTATTGTTTATTGTAAAACATAGACATAGATTATATATATGAGCAGATGTCGTAGTTCAAGATCATTTGTATTTATTTTTATGCAGAATTCCTAACTAAAATGGATATGTACAATGAACGAGTCAATGTTCTTGTCCTAAAAAAAAAAAGCCTGAATGTTATCGGTAAATATTAATTTTTTTATGCGTTAGGTTTTAGATGTATATAATATAAATACAATATTTTAATATAATAAATAAAGTATAAAATTAAGAATAAAATAAAAATGTGGAAAACAAGACAAGGATTTTGTACAATGACATTGTAAAACAATTTTTAAAAGGGATGTAGCGCAGCTTGGTAGCGCGTTTGTTTTGGGTACAAAATGTCACGGGTTCAAATCCTGTCATCCCTACCTATTACTTCTACTAAATGGGCAGTAACGGGAGATTACTCGAGATTGATTAAATTTTAAAATTGGCTATATAATCTTTAATTTTTGCATACTATACTAGGTGTTTGCAAGATATTTTTGGGTACATAGAAATCCTTTTTTTTATAGTCGTATCCCCTGTCATAAGAAAGCGCTCTTAGTTCAGTTCGGTAGAACGCGGGTCTCCAAAACCCGATGTCGTAGGTTCAAATCCTACAGAGCGTGATGTTATGTCGAATCACATACAATAAAATAACTTAATAAACTTTAATTTGACCCCCTTTCAAGGAGTAGGAGGTCAATCAAAAAATATATTATTCAATCAAAGGTCCAATTGATCACCACGTCTGTATTGTAAATATGCAGTTACGAATAATCCTGCCAAAGTAATAGGAATTAGACCTAAAACGATTCCAAATAAAAAAACTTCAATCATTTCTATTTTTTGTTTGAGAGAATAAAAAGAGAGGTAAGATCTATCCCTAAATATTAATCTGAATTGTTCGCGAATCTCAATAACCGAGAATTGGCAATTCCCGCGCCCACGAGACTTATGGAAGACCTGGCATTTAAGAGAAATACTTATTTTTATAAATTGTTCATTCAATATTATTTCAAATAAGTCGTATCTTGTTCAAACCAATCAATAGAGCTGAGGTTATAGTTGAAGCAGCTAATAGAAAACCGAAATAACTGGTTATAGTAGACATGAAAGGGCTAAATTAGATATGTTCTTTTACTACATATGTTGATAAAACACTTACCTAAGTTTAAATTTTCCCAGATACGATAGTAAGAAAAACTATTGACAGTAGACAATATTAACTTAGTTCCATCTTAATTGATCAGTCATTATAGATAGCACTAAAAAAGATAGAATTACATAGTAGAAAAAATAAATTGCTCTGATGTGACATCAACCGGTCATGTGATTCCAAATCAACAGATTCATTGTGCAATTCGTGAGTTAAGTGAAAGTAATAAAAATTCTATCGTATAACTAAAAAAAAATTAGTCATTTTTGAATAAAATAATAATTGGATTTTAAAATAATTTCAATTTGAATCATTTATTTTCAATAGGATTTAATCCACTTTCTTTTCGATCGGACGGCCCAGGCCCGATACCCCCTTTTTATTTATTTCATTTCGGGTCCAACTCGATTTGAAGATGAGCAACTTCCAGTATCTTTTTAGCTTCTACACTCTGTCTTTCCATATCATAGAGTTCTATCTATCTTTGTAGTTCAGTCAAGAAATAACCTTGCTTTGGCAACAACGGTTGTTGCATCGCCAATATTATGTAATTGATTGTTCTAACTATTTTTTTTAGGTTTTTTCATCAAACACACTATCATATCATAATCTATTTATTATTTATTGTATTATGTATTGTATGACCAACTAAGCTAAGTAAATGAAAGTATTCTAACAAAAAAATCTTTAACCATAAAAAGGGTTTATAAATTTTGCATATAATTGAATTGTGTAAATATGATAATATCTTTACATGAACATGAATTAGTTAAAACCCATGGATTCACACTTTCTCAAGATCTTGACTTTCTATCTCTATCTATTACGAAACCCATAATGGAAACCTTGAAATATTA